TATACATTCCAAGGAATTCAATTCTTACAGGTAAATAAATGCTCAATACCCAAGTAGGCTTGGCTTACAAAGTTGATTATGATCAAGTGCTTTCTGGGTTGTCTCACATCTTGCTTGTGATTCGCCCTGATCCCCAAAAAAGATCAAGATTTTTCACATACAAAGGATTTACTTGTTACTAATATAGTCTAGCCTTTGCTCTTCTTTAGATCCCCTGTTTCACTCCAATAGTATAATAAATCAGGTCGATGCATAGGAAATGAATGCATTTCCGTACTATGTAAGAAAAAAAGTAAAAAAAAGCCAAAACATATGAATTTTTATTAGGCCAAATTCCTTATTCTGCTGGATCTTACGGAGCCCGTTCATGCAAGACATCGGTCGGGTCTGATCATAGAAAAGATTCTCTTCAAGCGAACCAGCCTATCCTTTGTATGGTAGGGAGCTTACGCGGTGGTTGGAACAAAGACACATTTGGTTGTGAATTCTAATGTAGCAGAGAAAGAAATATTTCTGCACGGCCCCAATCAATAGTTCAAGTCACACACTCCCATAATCCACTTTCTCTTCGGAGAATTCCCCCCAACCATTCATGTCAAATAAATAATAGAATAGTGGATAGTTGAAAGGAAATATCCAAGTACATGTCTTATTTTTGTTTTAATAATCCATATTTGTAGCAATGAAATACTATATGTTCCTCCTCAAACTAATAAGATAAATAATGAATTCCAAATCTCTATGATCTGATCTATATTCTCTATAAAGGACCAGAAATGCCTTGCTTACGTATCATTAGGAAATGCATTAACATAAATACGGCAGTAAGAAGAGGTAATACAAAAGTGTGTAAACTATAAAAACGGGTCAAAGTGGATTGTCCTACACTAGCACTTCCACGTAATAACTCTACCAAAGGCGATCCTATTACCGGAATAGCTTCCGGTACGCCTGTTACAATTTTAACTGCCCAATAGCCAATTTGGTCCCGAGGTAGAGAATAACCTGTTACACCAAAAGATGCAGTCAATACAGCCAGAACCACGCCTGTAATCCAAGTTAATTCCCGAGGTTTTTTAAAACCACCAGTGAGATAAACACGAAATACGTGCAGGATCATCATTAAGACCATCATACTTGCCGACCATCGATGAACCGATCGGATTAACCAACCAAAGTTAGCTTCAGTCATTATGTATTGAACAGAAGCAAAGGCCTCCGTCACGGTCGGACGATAGTAAAAAGTCATAGCAAACCCTGTAGCTACTTGTACTAAAAAACAAGTAAGCGTAATTCCTCCTAGACAATAAAATATGTTAACATGAGGAGGAACATATTTACTAGTTATATCATCTGCAATCGCCTGAATCTCGAGGCGTTCTTCGAACCAATCATAGACTTTATTGAGATAGGTAAACCAAGAACGAGGACTCCCCCTCTTAGAACCGTATATGAGAATTTCATCTCGTACGGCTCAAACAAAAACACCCAAATACTGGCTGAAAAAAAGGGAGAGAGAATAGAAAGTTTGAAACTTTTTAATCCTTTCATTCAATCTTATCTTATCTAAAGAAAAGATACAAACGAGTAAAAAAAAAATAGAAAAGCTCTTCTTTTCTTTGTAATTAGAATGCCAAAAACTCAAGCCGGCACATTCGTCTTTATATTGATCATTCCAGGCCTCTTGAATCTTCTATTTACCCACCTAATTTCTTTTTCTTTGCTTTGATTTATTATTTGAATATGATTTTTTGCTTGTTTTCTTTATTATTGATAGGAATTCTCTCGTTAAGACCCTATGAATCAATTGAAACCCCAGATTCATACTAGAACCACGATAATTCAATAAAACCCTCAAACTAAGCACAAAGATTCCCTGAGTAAGAATCATTGGATCATCAACTTATTCAATGATTAGATAGAACAGATATAACAATAGAAAGAAAGCTTTGTCTTTTGATCAAAATAAATAATATAAGGAAATGAGAGTTTGAAAGAAGAAAAAATCTTTCTATTTAGAATAGAATTCATTTTGAAATTTTTTTTGAGTCCGGCCGCGAGATTTGAATATTAAGTATGAATCATAGTTCGAACACTTCATGATCTATTTCATATATTCCGTGCTCCAGATACTCAAATGAATATTCGACGGGGTAAAACTATCTCTATCAAGACGACAGATCCCTTTTCTGTACTATCAATAGGATCAATTATAACAAGTCGCACACTCATATTCCGGAAATACAGAAAAAAATCAATTTTGCGGTCGAACTGCCAAAGCAAAATGAGCTAAAATACGAGACCTATTCACTTTTTTTGTATTTGTATTGAAAAACTCGGACTTCGCGGTTCTTGTGAATCTAATTCATCGCAATTCCATCCAGTAAAACGGAAGAATTATAAATCTCCAAAATAATAGATAGGAATACCGCAAATAGAGCCATTGCGATACCCATCAAAGGAGTCGTTCCCCACCCAGGGGCTACTTTACCATATTCCGAATTCAATGGTTTCAAAAAATCCCCTATAACAGTTCGCCTTGGACCAGATCTAGAACTACCCTCAACAGTTTGTGTAGCCATAATAAATCTTATTTTGCATTCAGTGGGATCTGTTGACTTTGTATACTATTCCGTTGTAAATAAACGATATTATCATAGATCCATTGTGGTCTTGAAATTATATATATATAATAATGGAACCAGCAACGCTAGTCGCTATTTCTATATCTGGTTTACTTGTAAGTTTTACTGGGTACGCCTTATATACTGCCTTTGGGCAACCCTCTCAACAACTAAGAGATCCATTTGAGGAACACGGGGACTAGTTGAAGTAATGATTGACGTAATGAGCCCCAAAATATTCTATTTTGGGGCTCATTACGTCAACTGAGATAATGAAAAATCATTTCATTTTTTTAGTTGGAACTTTAGGCGGTTCTCGAAAAAAGATAGCGAAAAAAATTATCCCTAGAGTCGATACTAAGAGGAATGTATAAACCAATGCTTCCATAAATTTGATTGTGGTTTACAATTATAGCTTCCATGTCTGTTTATTTTGGATCATCTCCTGGATAAAGAAAGAACAAGGGTAAAAAAAAGACAGTGATTGAAATCAATATTTTTTAGCGTCCTAAGCCTATGTCAAATCACAAACAGAAAATAAAAAATAGAAGCAAAAATAACAAAGCAATCTTGAATCAAACTACTTGTCTTCTTGTAGTTGGATCTCCAAGTTTTTGGAATGCTCCAAATTCTACTTGAGCATCTAAATCCGGATCAATACCAGCAAAAACATCTCTGAACAGGGTTCTAGCACCATGCCAAATGTGCCCGAAGAAGAAGAGCAGAGCAAACGAAGCATGCCCAAAAGTAAACCAACCTCTTGGACTGCTACGAAAAACACCATCAGATTTCAAAGTAGCACGATCTAATTCAAAAATTTCACCCAATTGAGCACGCCTAGCATATTTTTTCACAGTAGCAGGATCACTATAACTTACTCCATTGAGTTCACCACCATAGAACTCAACAGTTACACCTACTTGTTCAACACTATACTTTGATTCTGCCCTTCTAAAAGGGACATCGGCTCTAACAATTCCATCTCCGTCTACCAAAACAACCGGAAATGTTTCAAAAAAAGTAGGCATACGACGTACAAAAAGTTCGCGCCCTTCTTTATCTCTAAAGATAGGGTGTCCTAACCACCCAACGGCTATTCCATCCCCGTTGTCCATTGAACCCGCTCTGAATAATCCCCCTTTTGCCGGATTATTGCCAATGTAATCATAAAAAGCCAATTTTTCGGGAATTTTAGACCAAGCTTCGGATAACGTTTGATTTTCGGCTAGCCCAGCACTAACCCTTCGGTATATTTCTTGCTGGAAGTATCCCTGATCCCATTGATAACGAGTAGGACCAAATAATTCGATGGGAGTAGTTGATGACCCATACCACATAGTTCCAGCAACAACAAAAGCCGCAAAAAAGACAGCAGCGATACTACTAGAAAGGACGGTTTCAATATTTCCCATACGTAATCCTTTGTATAAACGCTGGGGCGGGCGAACACTAAGATGGAATAAGCCCGCTAATATGCCCAATGTCCCCGCTGCAATATGATGAGAGGCTACTCCTCCTGGAACAAAAGGATCAAAACCTTCCACACCCCATGCTGGATTTACAGGTTGTACCTTTCCAGTTAGCCCATAAGGATCGGACACCCATATTCCAGGACCATACAATCCTGTTACATGAAATGCGCCAAAACCAAAGCAAGCCACTCCTGCGAGAAATAAATGAATTCCAAAGATCTTGGGCAAATCCAAAGAAGGTTTTCCTGTGCGCTCATCACAAAAAATTTCCAGATCCCAATACACCCAATGCCAGATAGCTGCCAAGAAGCACAAACCAGAAAACACAATATGCGCTCCGGCTACACCTTCGTAACTCCACAGACCTGTTTTGCTTATAGTAATCCCTGTAATACTCCAACCGCCCCATGAATTGGTTATTCCTAAACGAGTCATGAAGGGGATAACGAACATACCCTGTCGCCACATTGGATCAAGAACGGGGTCAGAAGGATCAAAAACTGCTAATTCATATAGAGCCATCGAACCGGCCCAACCCGCAACCAGGGCTGTGTGCATTATATGAACAGAAAGCAAACGACCAGGATCATTCAATACGACAGTATGAACACGATACCAAGGCAAACCCATGGAAATACCCCTTTCTCAACGAAAAATAGACACTATGTAACTTTATTGCATTAGAATAGACTACGTACCTCCCCCCTCGGTGGATTATTTCGGAGAAAAGATTACGCTTTGTTCGATTAGTTTACTAATAATACAAGAATCTGGTTCAGAAGAAGAAAAAGAGAAGCAGATCTATTCTATACCCGATAAGTATCAATACGCAATGGGGGTTAATCCCATTTTCTATGAACGAATGTGCCCATATTTGTTCATCATTCAAAGGACCTATTCGTAA